AACAATATATATATATATAATATGTATATATGAAATATATACATATTATAAATAATATGTATATACAAAGTATATACATATTAAATACATCTTTATTATATTTATATAATAAAGATGTATATACATATTATATATATATATACATTTATGTATATATATATATAAATAAACATATATGTAATATGTTGTATATACTTTAGTATATACTTTGTATATACGTAGTATATACACATATCATATATATATTTATTTATAAATATATATATACATCTAAGTTTTTTTTTACATTTTATTATATTTATATATATATATATATATATATATATAAACGCGCACGCGCACGTACACTATTATGTAGATATATTATATCTTTAAACTTTATTAAAAAAAAAAAAAATTTTTATATTTTAAACAAAAACAAACAGAAAAAACCAATAAAAATGGAAATATCATGATAAGAACAAGGTTACCACCTTGGAAAATAATTTATAATCTAAAAACTATATATTATTAAAAAAACAGTATTTATACCAATAATCTTATCAAAAAGCTAAAAAACACACAATTATTAAAATTGTGAATTTTAATAAAACTCAACACAACACCCTCTAGTGGAGATAACAATAATAAAACTTTACTAGAAATTACTACTTATTATACAAATAAATATAATAGAGCTATAATCTTATGTATGCAAAACATATATTTTTATTAAACTAAAGCCCCAAATTAACAAAGTATAAAAAAAATAAAAATTAAAACTACTACACTATTAAAATTTAAACTTTTTAAATAGTAATTTTTGAATAAACCACCCCTTAAAAATAAGGTATACCCCTTAGAATTAATGTTGTTTAAAAATAAATCCATAAACTTTAAATTTTTTATTTTGTAAATACTATTTTTAGCTAAATAATCGACTAAAAACTTATAAGTTAACTCTTTAAATAATATTTTTAAAACTATAAAAGATAAAAAAATTATCATAAATAAAAAAACCAAAGGACCAAAAAAGTCAACATATAAGAATAAACTAGGTACATTAAATAAATTAAAATTTAATCATCATAAGAAACTAATAGAAAAAATTACTAAAGCTAACCTTAAAAAATTTATAAATACAGTTCTACTATAATGATTTATAACCTTATTGAAACTGAGAAAGAATCTTTTTCATAAACGAAAACTATAACCAAAAGTTAAAAAAACAGAAACAAAAAATATAAGACTAAAAAATATTATATAATTATTAGAGAAAAATAATTCCAAAATAAAATCTTTACTTACAGCACCTCTAGAAAAAATTAGACCACAAAGACAAAATAAAGTTACTAGTATTTGAAGTTGAATAAAATTTGGTAAATTACCATTATTACTATAATTACGACCATCTTGTTGACCAAAAGAACAATGGATAATATAACCAACCTGTATGAATAGACAACTCTTAAAAAGAGCATGTCTAACTAAATGAATAAAAGAAATAAAACTCAAACCTAAACCTAAAGTTACTATAGAAAATCCTATTTGTGATAATGTACTCAAGGCTACTACCTTCTTTAAATCTTCTTCTACCAAACTTGCCAATCTAGAAAAAAACATAGTAAATAAACCGATAATTAGAACAAAACTAATAAAATTTTTTTGTAAAACTAGATTATTAAAATTCATTAATAAAATAAGACCTGCTGTCACCAAAGTTCTACTATGAACTAAAGATCTAACTGGTGTAGGAGCACTCATAGCTTTAGGTAATCAAGATCTAAATGGAAACTGTGCTCTTTTAGTAAAGGCTGTTAATAATAGTAATAATGATATATAACTACTAAACATACTAAATCTTAAAAAATAATAACCACTAAAAACAGATAAACCAAAAAATACAAACATAAAATAATCACCTAAACGATTAGTGAGAGCTGTATTTATAGCACCTCTACACCTATCCCAGTTGTTATAAAATAAAACTAAGAAAAACCTAGAAATACCTAATAAATCCCATCTTAAAAGCATAGTAAAAATTCTATTACTAAAATTTAAACTAAACATTCTACCTACAAAAATAAGTAAAACAAAATAGTAATAATTAAAATTTAATTCACTATTTAAATAGTAAGTACTAAAAACCAAAACTCTAAAAGTTACTAAAAATAAAATAAAAGAAAATAAAATACTATTAAAATAAAAATTAAATTTTAAACTTAAGAAGTCCCACTCTAATAAATATAAACCAAATTTAAATCTTGGTATTAATCATACACTAACACCACCTATAAAAAAAATAAAACCAATCAAAAAAATAGAAATATTAATATTAAATTACTCAAACCAATTTACCATATCATCACTCCATATAGAAACCACCTAAAATAAAAATAAACATTATTAAAAAACTAATATATGATCTCAAGTCTGAAACAAGAATACCTAAAAATATAACAATTTCTAAATCAAAAATAACAAACATTAATATTATAATAAAAAAATGAATCCTGAAAGAATTTTGAATTTTACCAACCCTAACAAAACCACACTCAAAAGCTCTAATTTTATTCTTTCCTATATCTTTAATTCTTAACAAAAAATTAATTAAATAAAAAGCTACTAATAAAACTAAAGTAAATAATAATACTATAATTAACACTAAAATAAAGATTTTAATAATCTTTAAAGTTTTAAACTTTTACAATGTTCCTTTCGTACTAAATGTATTAAATATAAATATTTATCAAGATAAACAATTCTATCTCACAATGAATTAAACTAATATCACGTCAGATTAATTAATAGAAGAACAGTCTAAACTACTAAGCCTTCTCCTCTCTTAGATTATCTGAATACAACATCGATGTAAAACTTACCTTACTATAAGAACTAGATTAGGTATGATTTTCTGTTAACTCCGGAGTAATTCTTTAAATTAAATATAGTGAAATACTATTATATAATATTCTGCCCTAGAAAATTTATTATATACTTAATAAAATACATAATAACAGAATTTCCGAAGACTTATCTTTGTATAAATATATTTATTTTTTCTTAAATAAAAATTAAATTCAAACATAAAACATAAATAGAACTAACCAATAACTTCATTCATACTGGAACTCAATAAAAGCACAAATTATTTTGCTACCTTAATGTCCTCACGCTAAGACTGCCATTTAAAATTCATAGGGCAGAAGCCAGCTTTAATATAAAGCCTAAGTCTTTAAAAAACATTTGATCAAGACTTCAAGTTCTTCAATTATATTCTAATAATAAATTAAATTTATAAAATTTACTAATTTACAAATTATTTATTTAATAAAAACTTATTAAATTATGTAATATAATATAATAAAATTAGGAAAACGTTGTAAAACATAAAATAAAAACACTTCAAATTTTAAATTTCCTAAAATAAAAATAAAATATATAATTTTCTAATATAAAAATATAAACAGTTATCATAAAGGTCGACATATCAACTCTAATAAAGATAATTTTTAATATGAAACAGTAAAACTAATCTTTATTCTACCCTTTATTTCTATTTTTCATTAATATGAAATTTTATTGTAATAGTATGCAATACCAATATTTAAATAAATAAAATTTAAAGCTCTATATTCTTTTACACCACAAGTAAACATTTTAATATAAACTATTAAGCTTAATTATTCTATAGTACCAAAACATCACCTTTTAAAATTATCTAATAAAGTAACCTCTAAAGCAATTGGTATAAAACTATGATTAGCACCACAAATCTCTGAACATTGACCATAAAAAACTCCAACCATCGGGAATCTATATCTAAATGTTCTTAAAATACCTCTTATAGCATCTAATTTAACAGATAGAGAGTTTAAAGCTCAAGCATGAATAACATCAGCAGATGTAATACAAAAACGAATATTTGTATCACAAGGAATAACACAACGATTATCTACCTCCAATAGACGCGGCTCACCTAAATTTAATTGATCTAAAGATTTCATATAAGAATCAAACTCTAAACCAGGAATATCACTATATTCATATCTTCAATATCATTGATGTCCAGTAACTTTAACTGTTAAATTACTATCTAAGTTTATTAAACCGTAGTAATAAAGTAATCTTAAAGAAGGAACCATTTGTATTAACAAAATAATAGTAGGAAAAATACTACAAAGTAATTCACCGAATTGATACTCAATTTTTTTACTCTTAAAATAAAAAGTCCTAAAAATCAAATAAGAAAATAATAATGTGACAAAAACTAAAACACCCAAAAGCAATCTACAATTAAAACTATGAAATCAATCTATATAACTAGCAAATAAACTGTGCTGAAATAACAAATTATAACCTTGAAAAAAATTATTAATTAATCCTTGGAACCCTTTGATTGGAAGTCAAACATACTAATTTATACTAAAGAATCTTAAAGTTTTAACCTTTTTATTGACAATAAAATATACTTTATTATACTAAAACTTTTAATAAGAGAAAACCACCTCAAGGGTATGAACCTTACAGACTTTATTATCCTATCTTACTAAAAATCAACACCATTTAATTTGCAATTAAATATACTATAATTATACTATGATTTCTAATTTTTTAAACTAGTAGTACTAAAATAAATCTCTGCCTGATAACTATGACCAAACACATAATTTCTTATACAATACTCTGGACTTCTATTAGAATAATAATCTCTAATTACTAAACGATAACTAAAGAAAGACTCTAATAATACATAAATAAATAAAAATAAACCAGCGGTTCTAATAATAGAACCATAAGAAGCAATAATATTTCAAACAGAATAAACATCTGGATAATCTAAATACTTACGTGGGAAACCATGTAAACCAGCAAAATGTAAAGGAAAGAATGTTAAATTTACTCCAATAAACAATAAAATAAAAACTGCTGACATCATTAATTTATCTAAAACATAACCAGTAATAAAACTTCATCAAAGAGTTACACCAGTAAAAATACCAAACACAGCACCTAAACTTAAAACATAATGAAAATGTCTAACAACATAATAAGTATCGTGTAAAATAATATCTAATCTTGAATTAGATAAAACTACACCAGTTAAACCACCTAAAGTAAATAAAAAAATAAAACCTAAAACTCACAATAATAAGGGGTTAAAAATTATTTTCATACCAAATAAAGTAGCTAATCACCTAAAAACTTTAACACCTGTTGGAACAGCAATAACTATAGTAGCAGCTGAAAAATAAGCACGTGAATCAAGATCTATACCAACAGTGTACATATGATGAGCTCAAACTACACAACCGATCAAACCAATTCTTAGAATAGCATAAACTATACCAAGAGCACCAAATACCTCTTTTTTACCTGTTAAATATAAAGTAGATTGTCTAATAATACCAAAAGCTGGTAAAATTAAAATATATACCTCTGGGTGACCAAAAAATCAAAATAAATGTTGATAAATCAAAGGATTACCACCTGTTCTTGGATCAAAAAAAGAAGTATTTAAATTACGATCAGTTAATAACATAGTAATAGCACCAGCTAATACAGGTAAAGATAAAACTAATAAGAATACAGTTACAAATACAGTTCAAACAAATAATCTTATATGTTCAAGAGAGATAGAACTTCTACGTAAATTTTTAGTAGTACACATAAAATTAATACCACCTAAAATAGATCTTAAACCTGCTGCATGTAAACTAAAAATAGCCAAATCAACACTTCTACCAGGATGACCTATAGTTCTCAAAGGAGGATAAACAGTTCATCTAGTACCACAACCCATATCTACAAAACAAGCATCTAAAATTAACAATATAGATGTTGGTAATAATCAAAATCTTAAATTATTTAAACGTGGAAATCTTATATCAGGAGCACCTAATATTAAAGGTAGTAATCAATTACCAAAACCACCAATTATAGTTGGTATAACCATAAAAAAAATTATTAAAATAGCATGAGCTGTAATAACAGAATTATATAGCTGACCATTTCTTAAGAAAAAACCTGGTTTAGCTAATTCTAAACGAATTAATAAAGAAAATCTAGTACCTACTATACCAGATCATAAACCAAAAATAAAATAAAGGGTTCCAATGTCTTTATGATTAGATCTTTCTAACCAGACAGCTAAACCACCTTGATATTTTTTATACATATTAATTTAAAAGATCTTACTTAAAATAAAAATTTTACTTTTAAACTATTATAACGTTAGCATATTATTATTAATAATATACTAAAATGTCCAAAAAAGGAGATAAATCTCCGGTATATTAGTAGAACACACTTAATCAAAATACATTATATATTATAAGAACAAGCGGCGCTGAAAAACCAACATTTCACGTATTAAAATTATAGAAATTCTTTCCTATTAAAGATCTAGTAATTAAAAATAAAGAATAATAAAAAGACACAACAAAATAAATAAAAATTATTAAAAACATACTTTTACTAATTAATAAACTATTAGAGATTACTAAAAATTCTGATAAAAAAGAAAGTGAAGGAGGTACACCACTATTAGATAAAAATACAACTGAAAACAAAATCCCTATAATTATACTAGATCTAAAAAATCTTCTCATAAAGTAAATCATACGACTACCAGAAGTGTGATAAAATTCACCAATAAGATAGAATATTAAAGTAGACGTATAACCATGAGCTAATATTAATATAACACTACTAATTTTACTTCTTATAGTAATAAAAACTAAAGATAACAATAAAAAACTCATATGTGTGACTGAAGAATAAGCTGCTAAAGCCTTTGAGTCACTTTGAAAAACACAACAGAAAGATCCCAAAATTATACCTAAAAATGCAATTAAAATTCAAACATTATTATGTACAAAACTTAATCTACCTAAAATACGTAAAAATCCAGCCGTTCCTAATTTTAAAAGTAAACCGGCTAAAAGCATACTGGCAGTAGTAGGGGCCTCTACATGAGCCTTTGGCAACCACAAATGCAAAAAATAAATTGGAAATTTTATTATAAATCTTAAACTTAAAATAAAAAATATTTCTCAAGAAATAATAAAATTATAATAAGTAAAAACTAATAAAAAATTACTTTTAAAATAAACAAACAAAAATGGAAAAGAACAAAAAGCTGCATAAAATATTAAATAATAAGATGAATTAATTTTCTCAATCTGGGATCCATATCCTAAAATTATAACTAAAATAGGAAACATAGATAATTCAAAAAATATATATAACATTATTATATTTCTGGGAATAAAAAAAATAATACAAATAAAAACTAAAATTTCAGATAAAATAAGCAAATTATTATTTTTTTCTCTAATAACAATAATCCCTAAAATAAATAAACTTATAATAATTAAAAGAATAAAACTATAAGAATCTAAAACTAAGAATATACCACCTCAAGAAAAATTATTAAAAATTATAAAACTAAACAAAATAGCAAATAAAAGAAAATAAATTGGTTTAAATAACCACAAAAGAGAAACAAAGAGAAATTCTAACAAAGCTACTAAAAACCTTATAATTACAAGTTATATATTCTTAATTAAACTATCATAGCTAAATTAGTAAGATCATCAATAAACAAACACAAATAAGAATAGTCAAACTACATCAACAAAATGTCAATATAGAATAGCAAACTCTAGTCCTAAATGATGATTATAATTAAAGTGATTCTTTAAAAGACGTAAAAAATTAAATGCTAAAAATAGACCACCACAAAGAACATGAATACCATGAAAACCTGTAGATAAATAAAAAATTCTACCAAAAACACCATCAGCAATTGAAAAACTAGCTTCTATATATTCTATTAACTGGATACCAGTAAAATAAGCAGCTAATAAACAAGTTAAAATTATACTATTAGTACAACTTTTATTACTTAATAATCTGTGATGAGCTCATGTAACAGTTACACCTCTACTTAATAAAATAATAGTATTAAGTAATGGAACACCAAAAGGATTAACTAGATGTATACCAAAAGGAGATCAAGTCTCACCTAACTCATGAACTGGAACCAAAGCAGCATCAAAAAATGTTCAAAAGATACAAAAGAAAAACATAAATTCACTAAAAACAAATAAAATTACACCAAATTTAAATCCATCTATAACAAAGAAATTATGATAACCTCTTAAACCTTCCATAGCAATATCTTTACCTCAAGCAAAAGAAATAAACAAAACTGAAAACAAAGTAAAAATAAATAATTCATATAAACCAAATTTAAAAAATATAACCAAAGATCTTAACATACCAGCAGAGGCAAAAAATAAATTAAATGCATAACTAGATAATCTTAAAATATGAAAATTATGAAATATAACATATTTACTATCTTTGGAACCTAAATCCAATATATTAACTTATACTAAACATGTAATATTATTTAAATAATAATTTTCTTGTCATAAAAATAAACAATAATAAATAAGCTAAACCAAAATAAATAACAGAAAATAGAGGTCTTAAAATAGTAAAAGGATCCTCCACTATACATTGACCTAATCAACTTAAAATAACTGAAGAAATAATAAACAAAAATACTAAGAATTTATTTAGTTTAGTTAAACAAGAAGAATAATTATTAACTAAAGCAAAAAAGTAAAATGTAACAATACTCATTAATAAAGCTACAACACCTAAAACCTTATTAGGAATAGCACGTAAAATTGCATATGCAAATAAAAAATATCATTCAGGAACAATATGAACTGGACTTATTATAGGATCAGCCTCAATAAATATCTCCGCATCACCTAAATTGAAAGGATAAATTAATCTTAAAACAATAAAAATTAATCAAACAACAATATTATAAGCATCTTTACCTAAATATTCCGGACTAAAACAAACCTTATCATAATCACCATGACAATATAAACTAGAAGTACTACCGGTACTGTGTAGAAAAATTAAATGCCCTAAAACAATAACTAGAATTGCTCAAGGCAATAAAAAATGTAAAACAAAAAAAAATTTTAAAGTAGCACCAGTTACACCAAAACCACTTCAAATTCAAGTAACAATAGTAGGACCTCAAATAGGAATAACACTTAATAAACTAGTAATAACAACTGCTGCTCAAAAACTCATTTGAGCTCATACTAAAACGTAACCCATAAAAGCTTCTATTATAACTAATAAATAAATAGTTAAACCAGACATTCAAACCTTTTTCAAACGATAACTTATAAAAAATAAACCTTTAAAAATATGTAAATATAAAAAAATAAAAAACAAACTAGCACCATTAAAATGAAAAATACGGAAAATTCAACCAAAATTAACTTCATATATAATATATTGTACAGTAGAAAAAGCTATGAGCCTGTCTGGTGTATAATAAAAAGCTAAAAAAGTACCAGTTAAAATCTGAAACACTAAAACTATACCCAATATTCTACCAAAATTTCAACTTAAAGTTAAAGTTTTACTAGATGGTAAAGTAACTAACATACCGTTAACAAAATTCAATAATCTATTATTAATTTTCAATACTCCTAATATTCTTAACTTCTTCAGAGTCATATTTTAAATATAAACTAAAAGAGTAACAAATGCAACTAAACTCTTTTGCACCAAAAACAAATATTTTTTCTAAACTAAGTCGCATAAAGATGTTAAATCTTTTTGGACCGTAACCAAACATAGTAATATCTATTTTACATCTCAAAATTAAAAAAAAAAAAAAAAAACAAAAACAAACAGAAAAACCCTATAAAAATAAAAATGTCATGATAAGAACAAGGTTACCACCTTGGAAAATAATTTATAATCTAAAAACTATATATTATTAAAAAAACAGTATTTATACCAATAATAATATCAAAAGGCCTAAAAACACACAATTATTAAAATTATTAAATTTAATACTTCTCCCAACAGGAACTCTACCTTATCAAGATAGCATAATATAATTTTACTAGAAAAGTATTTAAATAATAGAAATTACTATTAAAGGAAAAATAATAAAATAGTTAAACTTATTATTACCAGATAAATCTTCATTATTTTTCATGCTTAAATTAATTAATCAAAAACTAAAAGCCAAAACAGATAAAAACATCCTAAATAATAAAAATAGAGTAAAAAAACTATCTAATTTAAAAATCTCACTTAAAGAAAAAATTTTTACAAAAAAAGAGACACTAAATGGAATATTAAGAAAAACTAAAGTAGTCTCTCAATTAACAAAATTATAACCAGAACTTTTAGAAAATTTAGAAATTAATAAAACTATTAAAATAAAATAATAGATAAACAAATATAAACTATTAAACATAGAAAAAAATACACCTAAAACAATTCAATTAAAAGACTCTGTAGAAGAAATAATCAACAAATTTTTATAACTCTTTATAACAAAAATTTGAATATAACAAACTAATAAACCTAACATTAAAATATAAACAGAACTTAATCAGAAGATCTGTAATAAAATAGTTAAAAATGGTAACTTTTGAAAAGTTAAAAATCACATAAGACCATAATTAAAAATATTATTTGTAACATTAAAGATTCAAAAATGTAAAGGAGCTACACCAATTTTTAATAAAATAATAAAGAATTGTAATAAACCTCTTCTAAACAATAAAAACAAAAGACCTAAAGATTCTTGAATAACAAAATAATTAAAAATTCTAATATAACTTTTACTACTTTTATTTAACAAAATAAAAACTACAGTTATTAAAAGAAAAATACTTCATCAAACAATAATATTATTGGTTAAAATTCTTAAAAAGGTTAAAAATAGAGTAAATAAAGAAATAAAAATAATCAAAAACGAGCAGGATTTAACCTAGAACAAATTTAGAAGACTTGCTTTATAAACTCGTTAGTTGACTTATATCTTTTGCGCTTAAAACAAATGCACTTCTTATGCTATATCAACTAAGATGTGGTTCACCATTTCCAAATTAAAAGTTTGGCACTTTAGACTTAAGTTAACATCTTTATATTATTCATTTAAATAAAGAAAAATTAAACGAGAAAAAATATAACTTTGAATAAAAAACACAAAACACTCTATCATAATAGCGAAAATAGTTAATCAGATATACTGATCACCTATTCTCAATTCTAAACCTTGATAAATTATTATACTAATTAAATGACCAACTATAATATTAACTGTTAAACGAACAGTTAAAGCCAAAGGACGAGAAAACTCACTAACAATTTCAACCAATAACATACTTAAAGTTTTAAGATATGTATCACCTGGTTTTCTTATATAAACAGAAAACTTTTCTCTAGAAATAAAAGTTAATAATGTACTTAATCATGCAACTGCAGCATAAACAAAAGTAAACTCTACTATACCACAAGGACAAAAAGAATAAGTAAAATAACCACCGAAACAACATGTTAATAGAATAATAAAAGTAAAAACAGAAATAACTGAACTTAAAGGTAAAGTATTTCTATATCTAAAAACACCTACTAAACTATTTAAAAACTTTTTAACTAAAGTATTTAACATACTTTCTTTAAAATAAAACAAAAACTGTAAAACAAAAACAAACATAAAAATATCTAAAAAATAAACTTGATTAATAATAAAAAACTACTGCATAAAAACACAATATAATTAAAGATACCGGTAAAAGCTTAAATCAAAATAACCTTATTATTAAATCATAACGATAACGAGGATAAGAACTACGAATAAAAATTAAAATAGAAAAAATAGAAAAAGCTGCCAAAATAGAAAAATTAAAAAATATAGCAGAAGATAAAACCCTAAAAAAGATTAATCTACCATACTCACTTAAAAATAATAAAACAAAAGCTACACTAGCAAATTCAACATTATAACCACTAACAAGTTCTCTCTCACCCTCTGAGAAATCAAAAGGTGCACGATTCAACTCAGCAATAATTATAATTAAAAAAGGAACATAAATAATTAATAATCTAATATTAAAATTATAAACAAAATTAAAAACATTATTATGAATAATAATACAAAGCACATATAAAGAAAAAGCAATTTCATAAGAAATACTTTGTCTACTAGCACGAATAGCACCAATTATACCATACTTAGACTTTCTAACAATACCACTAATAAGAGTAGTATAAACAGAAAAACCAATTAAACAAAGAAAAAAAAGAACAGAATATTCAAAACTAATAAAATCAAAAAAATAAGGAAGAGTAAATCACTCCAAATATATTACAACAAAAGAAATACCAGGTACTAATAAAAAAGAAACCTCAGAAGAATTAAGAGGAGTTATTTGTTCTTTTTTCAATAATTTAACACCATCTAGTAAAGCTTGAGCTAAACCCATAAAAGTAACTTTAGTAGGTCCCAGACGATTCTGACTTCTACCTAACAAATGACGTTCATATAAAGTAATAAAAGCAATTCTCTGAACAATAAAAATTATTATAAGAATAATTATAAGAAGAACTAAAACAATCAAGAGTAAAGATCTTTAGATTTACAATCTAACGTTTTAAGTTTAAACTAAACTCTTTTAATTAAGAGGTATACCTTTTGATTAACAGTCAACAATTCTTTAATTAAACTAACTCTTAAAAACTACGAGTAACCTCAAAACATGTTTTCAAAACATATTTAAAAATAGTTCTATTACTAGATTCAGGTTCCCCTAAATCTACTTTACTACAACTTACTCCCCTTTGGGCAATTGATGGATGATTTGTACCACTTCTAGATAATCTTCAAAAACACATAAAGAGTTTTTTACTGTCTTTTACAATTTCATTAAGATTACTAAATCCTAAATCCACATTATAAAATATTGTAGGCCAAATATTTCTTAAATCATAAACCGGGTATATATCTATTTTAATAAATTAAAAATTTTTTATTATAATCCTTAAGAATAAAATAAACGATCATACACGAGTCAAAAAATTAAGTAGTTAATGAGGGTTCTCAGTTACTACTCAGCCTCCAAAGATAATTTAGAATGTCTGCCAATATCTTTTCAGTTTAAATACAACTTTACTCCTGCTCTTTTAATTTTTGTCTAACCAGGTACTAATCTGCTTTGTTCAACAAATATTAAAATTATGAAAGTACACCAATATTAATTCAAATTCTACCATAAATCTAAAAGATAAGCAAAATATTTCATAATTAACATCAATTAAAGTACAAGCTTTAACAAGTCTAGCCGATTATTCTGGAACAAGTATTTTACAAGCGATAAATTGCCGAGGTAAATATTTATTGCCTACTCCGTAAATCAAATTTAGATAATACCATTTTAAATCATCTTAAACCATGATCAAATTTTAATTCCCTAAAAGAAAACTTTATAAGATAAAAAACCATTTCTGCGAAAAAGAAACATACTTATTTATACTATTATCTCTACAGAAATAAATTTTTGATTTTGAAGATCAATAGTTTAAACTTAACTTATATCTGTAAATTTTAAAAAATACAATTATCACTACCAAAAAATTTTATATTACCAACTATAACCACTATTCCTAAAATACTGGAAATTACAGAAAAACACATAAAATAAAAAAACATTATTTCACTAAGTAAATAAGAAAATTTTAAAAATAAACTTAACATCAAAAATTCTAAAGAAATTAGAATAAAAATTAAACGTTGTCACTTAAAAATAAACATAAATAATCTAACAAATAAAAACATAATTTTTATACTTTACGTAAAGCACCGGAGAAATTCAAAAAATAACTTCTAAAATTCATAAAAAATAACAAACAAATTAAGATAAAACAAAAAACAAATCAGTAAATACTATAATAAAAACCGCTCAAACCTAAGTAATTTCTATAAGTATAAACTGCTGGTGAGAAGTAAATTAAACTAATAACTAAAATAGTTAAAGTTAAATAACTTTTTACCACATTAATCTTAGATAAACTAGAAAAATAAACTAAAATTACAAAAATACCTCTCAAGAATAATAAACAAATAAAATAAGAAAATCAAATATGTATACTTATAGAAATAATAGGTATACTAAATAATAAAGAAAAAATTAAAAAAAATCTACTCTTTATTGGGTCGATATTTATATAACTGATCACACTTCTAAGAACAGCTAAAACAAAAAATAATTTTATAATAGAATTTTAAACCCTATCATTGTAAGTGATACATTCTAAATTAAACTAAAAATTCTATCAGTAATAATATCTCAGCAACCCAAATGCTATATTTTTATTAAACTATTTACTG